AATGCTTCCGCGTTATTCTACGCCACTAATCTTTGAGCGGCCTCTTTCATCTAATTCCCAGCCTCTTATACCTATAGTCAACGAGGGCGACAGGTTACGTTTGATTCGATATGCTTACTAGCATATCGAATCCAGGGCTTATAGTTTAATTGGTTCAAACGCACCGCTCATAACGGTGATATTGTAGGTTCGAGTCCTACTAAGCCTATATTCTAGAAAACCAAAGTAATAAAATTAGACTGAAATGAATGCGTAACACGTTGCGCTTTGAATTCCCAAAATATATATATATTTTTTTGCTCCGCAGGTCATTGTTGTTTTTTACTAATTTATCATCATCAAATTCCATAATGATAAAAAAAATATATATATATTTTTTTGGGTGTATAGCTTAATTGGTAGAGCATTAGGCTTTTAACTTAATGGTCGCAGGTTCAAGTCCTGCTATACCCAAATGTTTTTATAGAAATTCCCCTGGCAGTTGATATGCACATCAAAATATACATTGTACGTTGGCTCGTCTAGTACGAGTAATTACGTTAAACTAAAATATATATATATTTTTTGATGTCTTTATGGCCGCTCACGCCCTTTTTTTTCTTCGTGAGAAACCTTTGGCCTCTAATCTAAGCTCAGATAGTGAAAAACGCAAAGAGAAAAGTTACAAGAAAATTTGTTGGCTTAGATTAGGCGAAGAAAACTAGCAGCCCAGTAGGATGCGGCTCTGAAAAAAGAGAAGTGTTGTAGGTGTTACCAACTACTATTCCTATTTCATTTCTCTCCATGTGAACAATCTGCAGCAATCCTGCAGTGTTGGAGTTGTTTGATAGCAACTGTGAATAACAATAGATATAGATATCTTCCTATCTAGCTCCCGCAAATTCATGTCATATCTAGAATTTTTCCATCAAGAGCGCATTCCCGTTATTTTCAAGTTCCGCCAGTAATCTACATCACCGTCAGCATTAATGATCTATCTGTCTCTTTCATTAATTATCTAAATTATGCCAACCTATCTTATAAAGGCAATATAATCAATACTGGCGACACGATTAAGAAGCAGTGCTCTTCATTTTTAGTCTTTTTTCTTTCTACTATCTTTTTTTTTTATTGGTCATTTATCAAAAATTTTCTGTAGTTTTTGCTCGGTCTTGGTTCTTGTCGAAGCGAGTAGTAATTTCTGCTGTTTGTTTGACAGCTTCTTCGTTCTACACTCTTCTATGCACCGTATGCGGAGTGCTCCTTTAATATTAATGAATACGTCAGAAGCATTGGCAACCTATACATTCTTGCCATAACTGTTCAAATATCTGTCCTCGTTATTTAATCGTCTTCTTTTTCTCCAGCATAACAAATTGAGTTGCCATATTCCAATTAATTGAGAAATTGATTACATTAACGTCATAATTAGTTTTGGCGGCCCTTTCAGGGCCCCTTGTTAAATGAATATCTTTTTGCCATTCCTTTTCGGGGCGAGGCGGGGCTCCGCCCCCCCAATGGACGTTGTCCAACGAGGGCAGAGCGGGTAAGTGCTTAAGTGGCACCATCTGCTAAGACGTCTAAATGCTTTCCTTGATAACCGGAAGTTCTGAAAAAGTGTGAAATGCCGGAGGGCTTTTGACCATCCATTCAAGTGTCGTTGAATTCTGTTCAACAGCCCAAGGACTTGAAGCACACTTGTTTTCACTGGTTAGAGTAAAAAAAACCACTACAAAGAAACACAAAATTCCTACTACAGAAACATACGAGCCGAAACTACTAAAGGCATTCCATCCAGCATAAGCATCTGGATAATCTGGAATGCGACGTGGCATACCTGCAAGACCTAAAAAATGCATAGGAAAAAAAGTCAAGTTCACACCAAAGAAAGTGATCCAAAAATGAATTTGACCTAAAGTCTCTGGATATTGAAGACCAGTTATTTTCCCTATCCAATAGTAGAATCCTGCAAATAAAGCAAAAACAGCTCCCATAGAAAGAACATAATGGAAATGTGCAACCACATAATAAGTATCATGTAGAGCGATGTCCAGCCCAGAATTGGCCAATACTATTCCAGTGAGAGTAGAGTAGGTGCCCTTACTCGCGTGGGGCCAATTTTGGGTTTCCCTTGCGCTTTTAGTGCACCTCTCTCGTAACCGTACATGATAGTTTTCCCATCATACGGCTTGCCCGCGCGTTTAATTCTCTCACGACTTGGCACGGGTTTCATAGCCTGTACCGACGTGTCGAACGAGGCTGCGGTGCCTCTCCGGTTTCCTTTTTTTCCCTCTGAGTTTATCTTTTCGATCGAGGAGAGAGAGCCCGAAGAAGTATTTTCCGTGGTCGGCTCTCTCGTGCTCGAGCTTGGCAAGTGTAGCCAGAGAATAACGCGGCAGCAAGGGCGCAACATATATTATATTATATATTGCTGCACCCCTTCAACAACTTTCTCAGTTTCATGAGCTTTTAGTCTGGTCATCATCTCGTTTATCTGTGAGATGTTCTTGTCGAGTTGGCTCAACTTGCGCTGCTATTGTTGTGTCCTCTTTATTGGTCCGGATTTGTTGACTAGGCATCTGGTATCGTCCAGTATAGATCTGCCGCGTAGCCTTTTGAAAAGAGGCGTAGCGGGACCAAGCTTTTTGGTTGGGGTTTTCCAACATACTTGTGTGCTCTTCTTGTCTTGGTTCGGACTTCTATAACTGCAGAACAGCAGAAAGTCACCTCTGACTTAATTCCGAGTTCCTTTCCCTGGAAAATGATGTTGATATATCACTTCTGGAGAAGCCTGCGGCCTCTTGTTTTAATGCGTCCCATTGTAGTTGTAAGGTGTAAGGCGTTTGCTTTTTTTAGTATGATTAGAGTGCGAACACAGCAGCTCCTGATGACGAGTTTCATTTCATTTGTTAATTGGTAGAACTTATCAACGAACGAATAGTAGTTGCATATTCCTCTTAGGATTCAGCCTTTGTAGTCCTCTCGTATTTTGCTCAACGCGCCAACGAAACGAATCGTATAAGTCTCCTATCTCTTTTTCAACAGGTTTACCAAAATGAAATGGTCGATGTTGCCGTAGTATTTTGTTCTATGCCCTTTCAGAGCTCAGTGGTGCTTTTGCAGTGCAGTTCCGATGACACCGTGGGCTAAATAAATGCAAGGGTCGAAGACTAAAACATTTGTATGCCAACTCGATCAGGTCTCCTTGAAATAGAAATCTGCAAGGGTTAAGGTTGTTGTTAAGGTTGCTTTTGTCGTTGTTGAGAATGGAATGCAGTTCTTTCGCTATCAGGTTAGTTATCCGCCTGACTAGTGAAGTCCTCACACGCCTGTGCGCCTGGCCCGCGTAGCAAGGGTATAGCAAAAAGATTTTTCCAAACCTCATTTGTCGAGGGCCTCCTCAGCAAAGTGAAGTGGTGGGTCACCTGCTGTCCCGTGCTTGACAGAAATGGCGTCATCCGGTTAGGTGTTGGGATTGGGAACCTCAAGTCCTTCATAGCGGGCGAGGCTTACTTGAGCCTTGAATTGCTTGCACCCTACTGCCATTTGGCCACGTACGAGATTTTCGAGAGAGTTGACGCGTTGACCCGGCAAGGGGTCCACCGGGTTCGCCTCTCGTTAGTGCAAATTACCTCGTTGTTTTTGGTTCCTTCCGTTGCCTTTTTAGGGTACCACCTTTCGGAAGCCCCCAAAGGAGGGGTTTTTTCACCCTACTCATCTTTGCTTCTGGGGTCTCCCCTACACGTCAACTGGAGAGAGAATACGTCCGTCTGTCGCCATTTCTGGGGTTATGGCGAAGTAAACGTCATCCATTCCGGTTAGCACGTCGCACCCCCCTACAGTAAACAGAAAGATAAATCCTACAGCAAATAACATGGGTGTTTTGTATTGTATTGAACCTCCCCACATGGTAGCAATCCAACTAAAAATTTTTATTCCAGTAGGCACGGCAATAATCATGGTAGCCGCAGTGAAGTAAGCACGTGTATCAACATCTAAGCCTACGGTAAACATGTGGTGCGCCCATACAATAAATCCAAGAACTCCAATACTGATCAAGGCATAAACCATGCCTAGATAACCAAATACGGGTTTTCTTGAAAAGGTAGAAACGATATGACTAATGATACCGAATCCTGGCGAGATTAGAATATAGACCTCAGGATCGGGATAGATTTTGCCGTTCCCAGCAAAGCCCCCCACAGAACCCAGCGAGCTCCTCTCAAAGCACTGGGCTCTTCGCGGAATATGCCCATAACCTATGTAGTCTATCCTCAAGCATGTTTTGTAACAAGACACCAAGAGTGCACAAGGGATTTGTGCAACAAATTACCATCACCAGGCACTTCCGAGTTCTTACAAAAAGGCCGCAGGTCCTGAATCTCTAAATTAGAGCTAGTCAAATAACCTAAGCCTTGATTGCAGACGGGACATATACCTTTCTGGCGGATGAATAGCTTGCTAAATTCATTACCTTTCCCGTCCACCAAAATTTCCCGATAGCTTTGAATCCGAAGATTCCATTCATCAAAAGGGGTTGAATCTACAAAAGGATTACCTAGATCACGAGATGCTCGAAACATATGAGCAGGAACTTCTTTTACCATAGACGCAAGGAGTGTTATCCATATCACGTCAGCATAATGGCGTTTGGCATCTACACTGGGCTCGGTCCAAGTAGCATGGAAATCCCAGAGTCTGCCACGGGGAGAGGGCACCCCCTGATAGAATCGGGAAACCAGTCTGGGTCGAGGAGTTTTAGAGAATTTACGATGTAAATATCGCCAGCTTCTATGCCAGATCCAGTGATCCAGCAGACTGAAGGTATGAAGAAAGTTGCCAATTCCAAAGTAGTTGCCCCAAGCATGAAGAATTGGGTTTAGCAATTTGATCATTTGATAAGGAGAGAAATCTATATTTTCAGAAAAGACATTTTTTATTTTCCATTTCAGCAACATTATCCTATTAGGATTAGGATACACGTAGAGGCCCCCACGAGTGAACACCTTACACGAGGAAGTGACTTGGCTATGAGAGCGAGCCCGATCGATATTGTGGAATATGAAGGCGATAAAATTAAGTCTCTCTCCGATCTTCCACGGGAATATGCGGGTTTTTTCTGACGACAATTGGAGGCCACGTTCCGCCAGGAAACTTTTTGCTTTTTCAAAAAGTCGTTCCACTAATGTCTCATCATCAGTAATAATGACAAAGTCATCAGCATACCTGATAAGGCGGACTGAGTCTGTTTTTCGGGTCTGGTTAAAGAGATAACTATGGCCTTTCCTTTGCATCCATTCTGTCCTTCCAGGATCAGTCATAGTGGTCCGGTGTCCGCCAGTTATTTTCTTTTCTAAGCCATCCAGGGCAAAGTTCGCGATTAAAGGACTTATGACACCGCGGAACGAGACTTCAAGTTCCCCTTGATATTCAATTGGACTCTTAAGCCATTCCTCGAGTACAATTTCTGTACTACTAGGCATGGGAAAATTCTCTAAGATCCATTGGTGAAATATTTGGCCAAAGAAGCCTTTTATAGCAGCCTCAATTACCCATTTGGAAACAAACTTTTTACTATTTTGTTCCATTTTCTTATTGCCAACTTTGCGTACTCTTTGCCTTCTCGTGTCTAATATGTAAGCAATTTCACCTATCGCCATGTGTGCACATTTTCCCCTCCGAGATGCGAAGCTATATTTGTCAGCAAAGGGTTCTGTTACAGGTTCAATAGCTAGTTTGAACAAGTGCTGGACGGTCTTGTCAAATATTGTGGGTATTTTTAGCAGCCTTTCACCATTTTTTGGTTCAAAAATGGAAACATGGCGAACGGGTGAGCTCTTGTAGTTTTTTAGATTAATCCAAAAGATACGACGAACTAGACCGATTTGCGAAGAAGCTTCTAGTATTTTACCATCGACTCCCGCAGTTCGACTTCCAGAAGTATAATATAAATTATCTACGGCAATTATTCGAGAGGTTAATTGAGTACAGATTTCAAGCATGCAGTCTTTCAGGAGTGGGTTTCCGAGTCCCAGGGAAGCTGCTAAAAGAGAGAGGATCCTTTGTTGGTTCTTTACTAATTTATGGATAGCTGTAAATTTCTTTCCCAACATTGGCCACTGACCCTCGTTCATGATGACCGCGGCTTTCCTGGCGATAATTCGTGATTTTTTTCGGGTCTCCTTCCATTCAGTGAAGAGACTGTCTGGAGATCCTGAGCCATTAGAGAAGCCACGTCTCTCTTTCCACGTCAAACGTTTCAGCCTTACCCACATGTTATTGTGTATAGCCTTACGTCTCATCTCACCCTGTGATAGCATCATTGACTTGGATATATCAACAATGTCCAGTTGAATGGAAATGCCCATTTCGGCTCTTGAAAAAAGTTCCACCACAGGGGCAACGCTACCAATAGAATATCTGTCTTTTCGAAAGATGTTGGGTCTCGAGTGGTCCGCCCGGGCAAGGGCCGAAGGCTTCTTGCACGCAACGTGTGAAATCTTACCCTTGAGAGAAAAGAGGGCACACTCCAATCCCAAAAGATCCCTACTATTACCGGGGTCTAACCTAAAAGAGTTTGAAACTGAAACAAAAGAAAAAGCGCCTTTTTTTCTTTTTCTGGCACCATCCTCTACCTTTCTCATGACATCGACTCCCAAACATCCCACCTCATTGCCAGTTATCTGCATTCCAGGCAGATAGTTTATTTGAGGCACAGAACAGCTGTGCTCGCTTAGGTAGCGCTGTAAGGGCAACGTACCACCTTTTCTATTGGCGCAATCGCGCCCATGACCAAAAAACCAAAAGAGATGCTGGTATAATATTGGGTCTCCTCCTCCTGCAGGATCAAAAAAGGTTGTATTAAAGTTCCTATCAGTTAATAACATGGTAATTGCCAATCTATTTCCACACTTTTGGTCAATGGAGCACAAGAAAAATCGATTTTTTTCATGCCGTTGTGGTGCAGTTTGGACTATATCTTCATCTTTTCTTAATCATACCCGCTTTGATGCGCACAATATCCTTTTTTTTAGCCCGCATTGACCACGAGGCCAAAGGATTTGCAAACACTAGGATCATGCACCCATCACTTTAAATCAAGCCGGCCAAATAGGCATCAAGCTTTTGTTTGCCTGGATGGCAAAAGTAGGTTTGACCAGAGATGTTTGGCGTATAGTCTCTGAGGGCGAACCATCATGGTTCGTTCCCTGCTGATCGTCTTTGCAGAGTTCCCAGCATATAGTCAAATTCGACCAAGACATCGCTGCCTTGTCAGGCGCAAATACACCTGCCAATACTGGAAGAGATAATAAAAGTAGGAATGCTGTCACTAATACGGACCATACGAATAGGGGTAATCTATGCATGGTCATTCCTGGCCCACGCATGTTAAAAATAGATAGGGGTCAGTCTATGCTGCCCTCCGAACCATACATGACAATTTTTTGTCATACAGCTCTCACTCGGAAAACTTCAATTGCTGAGATTCTTGTATCAGGTGCGTCTCAAAGGATGTGTTACTTAATAGAGGCCTAGGACTGATAGTATGATATTATCTGCATTTCCTAGCTTCTTTGCATGATACGCTTCGTGGTGAGCTTTATATAATGGAATCTACTTTCGTTTATATGCTCTGGGCAATCAGGTAACCTCAGTTTTTTATTCTAATTTTTACTTAAACGTCTAAAACAGTCCTTACATGATTTATTTCCATATTCCTATCACCGCAGATGGCACAAACCCGACCTAACCCAGACTCGTAAAATTTTTCGGTCTACTAAACCTGCATAACCTAATTTGGAGTAGCTGTTTACCTTATAATCATGTAGAACCTTATAGTTATTTGGAATCGTCAGGCTACTCTAAGTATTAAGGCATTGAAGCTTAGCTCCAATTTTATTGAACCCAGTTCGGAACTTCGATTTTCAAGCCGGCTTTGGATGAGTGAACTAAGAACCATATCACTTTTTGCAGATTTTTTTTATCAACCACACCACAATAATTGGGCAGTCCTATTAATTAGGCCAGGATGATGGATATCTGGATGTGATAGTCTTATCTTTTGATTACCTTTGGCGCAGATTCATTTATGATTCGGCCTTTGCGTATACGTATCTGCGAGTTTAAAAAACCAGTTCCCATGCAATCTAGAAGTAGAAGGGGTTGGGGCATCTGAACCTTTTTCCACAAAGCCAAGAAAGCTGGTTTTACGAGTAATGTCCCCAGGCTTACCTTGGATACTTTCATAGCAGTAAACCAGAAATTTAGGATCCGATAGAATTATTCTCAGTCCATTATAGCGTCCCTGGTTATTTTTACAATTGTTTACTATCTTACTTAACATATGTACGGGCGTCGCTTTGTTAACCATTCTTCCGATTTGTTTGAAGAGGCCTGCAAGAGTAACTTTCTTTGCCCGAAACAGATGAAAAAGAACTATGGATCGTTTTCTGACTAGTCACCTTTGTTTTCTGGCTGGGTTGCTTTCCTTCCTCTTGCTACTATGAGACCTCTGAGCCCGCGCATCATTTGTCGCATGATGTGAAGCGGTTACTTCCCGTGGTTGCCCTATTTTCGTGTTTTCTTTTTGACCTTTGTCAAAGCCTTCAGTAGTTTAAGGTCCTTGCGCACTTGCTTGATTGCTCAGGCCGGTTCCTATGTTAGAATCACTCGTGGCTGTCCAACAACTATGACCATTCACTACATCAGTCAAAGCTTTCGCCCAGATTGCTATTGCTTCCTGGGTTACTCTACCACACATATACCGACGTATTCTGCTTGGGATATGTAGCCTTTTCAAGGCAGTGAGTGCGTATCAAGTTGGTTAACCTAACCCTTACTACCCTGCTTAAAGGATACCACCAAGGAGGGCAGTCCCCTTTGGCCTCCCCATTGACCAACTGCTCGCAAACATGATGGATTATTAACCCAAAATGCCGCATTGGCCTGCTGCATGTATTTCTTTAAGAGAGTCAGACATACATGTAGAAATATGGATATTAGTCCTCACTGAAAACGAGCCTCGCACAGCGCACTAGTGATAAAATTGATAGAACCTAAAATAGAGGAAACACCCGATAAATGAAGACTGAAAATGGCTAAATCCACAGATCCTCCAGAATGACTGGTTATACCACTTAACGGCGGATAGACCGTCCATCCGGTACCAGCGCCCACTTCTACCAAAGCAGAACTTAAGAGAAGTAACAGTGACGGTGGTAACAACCAAAAACTAATGTTATTTAATCGTGGAAATGCCATATCAGGTGCACCTATAAGAATCGGGACGAACCAATTACCAAATCCACCTATCATTGCAGGCATAACCATAAAAAAAATCATTAAAAAAGCGTGAGCTGTTATTAACACATTATAAAGTTGATGATTTCCGCCAAGAATTTGATTGCCAGGCTGTGCTAATTCCATACGAATTAGTACTGAGAAGCATGTACCCATGACTCCGGCAATGGCACCAAAAATGCAATAGAGAGTCCCTATATCTTTGTGGTTCGTGGAAAACAGCCATCTTTGTGCAAAATTGTTCATTTCAGAACTCCATCTTTCAATAATACCATGCTTTGTTGAACTAGTTTTGACTGATGTTTTCGCAATTTAGAAAAGCGAAATTCGTCACAAACTGTTTCGCGAAAACAGGTGACTATCTTCTCTTGTAAACTGCTGCGAGACTGCTCTTGAATAGCTAACAGTGTTTTCAACTTTTGCTCTACTTGTTGGCATAACACAGCTTGCACTGTCTGTTTGCACTTAGGTGCGCAGCGCGTAAGCAGATCATTTATACAAGATTCTCCAATCATTTGCGTACTTGAACGCAAACTTATACTACGTAATTCATGCTGTTTCTTCAACTCGGACAACAGAGCTTCTTGAGAACTCATCAATTGCTGTAATTCTGAAAGAAGAGCTTCGCTTCGCGCATCAGAAGTAGCTTTTAAAGTTTCACCAAAGGTTTTTTGACTAAATATAACAAAACCTACAAAACTTAAAGCTACAATAATTTCTTCATTATAAATTAAGATTTGTTTTGAACTTAAAACACTAAAAATTAAAATAGCAAATATAATAAATTCACGCATTCGTATTTTTCTTTTTTCTTGGTCCGTTCTTGATATTTACTAGGGTGTTCCTTTGTCCGCGTAAAACATAGATTTTGTTAAGAGCTGCGGTTTGACGTGACGCTAAAGAAGTTATATGATAAGTAGAGGGACTCATAATTGAAAGTGCGTTTTTTTTTATTACTTGTGAGACACTAATTTCTCCCAAGGAACATACATAAGATTTATTCAGTCGTTTTAATTGATTAGCATTTAAGCTTTTTACCATTTCGTTACACCACTTGGATGCTCCAGATACACCTGAGTACAGATAGGATATACTGGTATCAAAGCATTCTTTGAAAACAACATCCTGTTCAACACTGTAATCGCTCGGCTCTGTGCCTACATTTTGATGCGAAATCAGCTGTTTTCGTAATTTGAGAATGCGACTTATTTTGGGTAATCCATCATTATATAATAATACATAAAAGGCCATATAAAAAACACATAACCAAACAAATTGTGTTAAATAGGTAAATTGATCTAGTTGAGGCATTTTTTTTACTTTTTCTTTGCTGATTCAAATACTTTTATTGAATCACGAGAGAAGAAAACTTGTTTTCTTCTTTGAGCCCTTAATGTTAAAGCTCTTTAAGCAAAACCTGCCAAACGGGCCGCAGATTTTCATGAGAAATTGAAGAAGGAAAAATTGGTGAAAAAACTAGAATCATGATTAAAATATATATATATATATTTTGTTATTAGTATTCTACATAACACGAAGCGAACACCACGATTGTTTTGGAGTCTGGACGAAAAAAAAGATTTTTTAAGCTTATAGAATGATAAATAGATAGGTTAACTAAAAGCTACTAATATTTCCACTACTATCCATTCCATCATCGAGGTATCGAGTTTCCACATGGGTATATGGGGCAATGATAAATCGCTTGTAGTCACACTAATTGGTCATTTCCATGCCATCCTTTCTTCAAACCCAGTTCTTTAGTTGCTCTGCGTTAACACACCAACAAACTTTAATTGCTTGCCCGGCCTTGATCTCTGAGTCTAGATACGTTATTTGTGATGGATCGTTCCGTATTTTCATGCGTTTTCTCAGTGTGGGCTTGAGGCTTTGGGCCTAAGCGCTTTAAGCTTTGTTTGGTCTTTTGGGTCGTAAAGACCATAGGAATAAAACTGAAATTTTTCTTTTTTTTTTTTTCGGTCTTTTCATGAAAAAATGTGTTTTTTTTCGTGTTTTGCAAGTGTTTCCGCTTTGTGCCTAAACGCTTTACTTGTTTTTGACGCGGTTTTGCTGGCGAAGAATAATCTAGTTTGCCATCACCAATTTCTTTTACTACGATATTGCCAATTTTTGAGTTCATGTTCAAAATGGAAAAGATTCTCCATTGACTATGAAATACTTTTCGATTTCTGCGAAGACTCTTTGGAAGAAAAGCTATATGACCTGCGATTGCTACCGCATAACCTCCTTTGACTGAATTCAAAATAAACCCTTTGATCAAATTCCGGTCACTTCGCCAAATTTTAGTTAGTTCAGTCCAAACTAGTTTGCTTTTCCATTTTCTTTCTAGCGCTTTTGACAAAAGCATTTTTGGTTCACCAAACACTTCCACATCTTCAATTCCCAAAATAAACCTCGTTTGCTTAGTGATTGGCACTCTTTTCAGCTCATGTTGGAAACAAATTATTGGAGTTTTCAGCCCTGTATTCACCAATATAATGTTTTGTCGTAATTTTTTAACTGAACATTGTATAGCGCTTCCGCGTAATGGATTCAAACTAGAATTATATTGGGGAAATAGTTGAGTAAAGCTCATGTTGCTTTTTTTCTTTTTTTTAGTACTTATTTTTTAACCTGATTCATCTGCTTAGAGAGACTTTCAGACCACGCTGCGCCCTCATACTCAGTTTCATGAGGAATGCAATTACATAGTAATTGCTAGAGAGTGGGGCGAAATTCGGGCTGCTATTGTTGTGTTTTTTTACAGAGCCGTACATGATAGTTTTGTGTCATACGGCTTTTTGCTCGAAGCCACGAAAAAAAAAGTATAGATTTTTTTATGTTGATATCATCCATTTTCTATCACCAGTTAGCCTATCTCGCAAAAAAAGAGTCCGATATCGTCGCCGCGTGAATACACACGCGGCTCTTAACGAATAAGGCCTAAGGGGCTGCGAAGACTGTGTGTGGCCTTTCATTCATTTTTTTTATATCGAAAATAGAAAAAAATGGCTAAGTAACATAAAGGTAATGTATTGGATTGCAAATCCTAGAAAGATGGTTCAAATCCGTCCTTAGCCTACTTTAAATTCTACCCTTTCTTTACAAGTACTGCACTTTCTTATTTAAGGAAGGTCAAAAACTTTGATCAATCTCTATACTTACCCGCCATCTGCAACACAGACAGTGCAGGCAACAACCAGCTAAGCGCCCGCGACCTTTTGGCAAGGCCTTCAAACTTTGAGGTTGCTTTTTATCGAAGATAAGAAGCAAGATAAGTAAAATATATATATATTTTTTTTTTTGTGAAGCAGTCTCCGGAACGAAGCATGCTTTTGTTTAAAGCCACTGCAAGATCGACTTTCAGACCACTTTATTCTTTTAAGATCTGAACTCCTTAAAAATTCTTTAATAGAAAGCTTCACTCTATTGTGTTTAGAAGTGGATTTGAACCACTGACACAAGAATTTTCAGTCCTTTGCTCTAACCACCTGAGCTATCTAAACAGAAATAAAAAAAAGGAACTATGTACAATTCTAGTTTGTTGGTTATTCAAAAATTATTAAGTACAAATGCATATCTGGGCCATCGAATACCTACTTCTGATTTTCAAGGATATTTATACGGATTTAGAAATGAAATGGCTATTATTAATTTAGAAAAAACACTTATTTGTTTACGAAGGGCTTGTAATTTTATTGAATCTATTATTCGTGCAAAAGGCCATTTTTTATTAGTAAATACCGATCCAGAATATAATAAAATAGTTCAACAAATGGCAAAAACAACCAATCAGAGCTATATCAATCATAAATGGATTGGAGGATTTTTGACCAATCGCAAACATATGAAAAATGTACAAAAACACTTTCAGAATTTCTCTGCGCATTCCAAATTTAAAGACGCCTCTATATCGTCGCCCTTCGATTTTTTTCCGCATTTTAGAAAGATGCAAAAATGTTTTGAAGGAATCATGACACACGATATTCCAGATTGTTTAGTAATAATAAATGCAAATAAAAATTCTATGGCTATACTTGAAGCCAATCAATTACAAATACCTATCGTATCTTTGGTGGATTCTAATATTTCAAACAGATTACAAAAATTAATAACTTATCCCATTCCAGTGAATGATGATTCTATACAGTTTGTATATCTATTTTGTAATTTGATTACGAAAACAGTCATTCTTTCACAAAGTGCTTGGCCGCTCTCGCGAAAATCCTTAAGTCGAGGCCGCAGGCCCTAGCTAAAAAAACAATCTCTAGATTGTTTTTTTCGGACTGAAAATGGAGAAAAAGAAGCTTGAAACTCTTTCTAAAACTTTTTTATCAACAGATTTTACTTAATTCATCTACACTAATAACGACTTTTTCTCTATTTCTGTCATATATCGTAGTCATGCCCTTAATGATAGGCTTTTCTAAAGACTTCTTATGTCATTTTCATTTAGGTCTAATTTGGATTTGTTTATCGTTTTGTTTTCTTCCCGAACGTTTTCTTCAGAATGATTTTGAAGATGGTACACTCGAATTGTATTGTTCAAGCGGCTATTGTTTGCAAAAAATATTACTTTCTAAATTGGTAGGTCATTGGGTTCTTCAAATAAGTGGTATTTTTGGTACTTTTCCAGTGGTACAACTTCTATACCAATTTGATCAACTCAAAATGAATTGGTTCACCCTTATTATAGGAAGTCTGATATTTACTCTTATGTGTGGTATTCATTCTTGTTTGGCTCTTGGAATAATATCTCATAGTTGGAACAGTTTGCAAAATCTTACCACTTTACCCACTCTATTACCCTTAATTATCTTTTGCGCTTCTACCGAAACAGAATGGTTTCATGTTCTTCTATTAATGGGATATTTACTTTTGTTTTTATTTCTTTATCCTATTTTGGTTTCAATTACTTTACAAAAGTTGATAAGCCAATAGGATTGATTGCCTTTGCGGGTATACCGGCTCACTCATCGTAAATATTGTGGAGCAAACAAAAAAAGAATATATATATATTCTTTTGAATATATATATTCTTTTCCTTCTGTATTTATTTTCTATACTAGACTCCTGTACACTGTCTAATTCTGGCAAAAGAAGAAAGCAGGGATTTGGTGAAGTTTGGGTAAGAAAACTATTTCTAGGTGGCCCAGATGCGAATGATCCAGCTTAGCAGAGCGCAAAGCTTCTTTTTTTTCGCATTATAGATATCTTAGGAAGGCCTATTAGTAAAGCGCTTCAAAGCGCAGCGCTCAGCGAAGAAAATTTGTTTCTTTGCTGGGCTGGCTTTTTTTCGGCAGGTTTCCACAAAGCAAAGAGCAAATCAAGCAGAAAAAAAAGCTGTCGAATTTTCAATAATTAGCACGAAATGATCCATATTTTTTTTCTAGCTGGGCCATTGATGGATTATTATTTTATGATAAAACGTTAGAAAATCCCTATGTATTTCGAAATACTACGACCTTATTTGATCATGTTATGCTCTTTTCGCTATGCACGAATTCTCATTGGATTTTGTTGGTTCTTAGCAGCAATGGCTATTTACTTAAGTATTTGGGTAGCACCATCCGATTTTCAACAAGGTGAAAATTATCGCATTATCTATGTGCATGTTCCAGCCGCTTGGATGAGTTTACTTATTTATATCGCAATGGCTATCAGTAGTGTGTTATTCTTATTAACAAAACATCCGCTTTTTCAGTTATTTTCCAAAAGCGGCGCCAAAATAGGTGCTTTGTTTACATTGTTTACCCTATTAACCGGGGGTTTTTGGGGTAAACCTATGTGGGGTACCTTTTGGGTGTGGGACGCTCGTCTAACCTCTGTATTAATCTTGTTCTTTATTTATTTAGGTGTACTGCGTTTTCAACAGTTTTCCGTGGACGTCGCTTCTATTTTTATTTGTATAGGGTTAATAAATATACCAATAATTAAATTTTCTGTAAACTGGTGGAATACATTGCATCAACCTTCCAGCATTAGCCAATTTGGTACTTCAATACATATTTCTATGCTCATTCCAATCCTGTTAATCCTTACTAGCTTTCTTTGTTTAAGCGCGATTTTTTTTATTTTGGAAACACGTCAAATTATTTTATCTTTTTCTAGTTTTTCCGTAAAAAGTCAAATAAATCCGCAAAACAACAATAGAAAACAGGTTTCTTTTTATACAGACAATAGATCAAGCAAAAGCACCTAAAGAAAAGTGGACTTTTAGTATTGGTTTAAGCAAGTTGTTCAAGGCTTTGAGGGAAGCAAAGCAACGCTCTGCGTTAAAAAACGCAAAAAAATCTATTTTTTTTGCTAATTATAAGCAAAATTTACTGAAATGTATAATGAATTGGGCCATTATTTTTTAGTACTGAGTATTTTTGTCGCATTAACTTACAACAAAAGACCTGCGGCTATTTCACTTTATTTTTTTCTCTTTACTATTTCTTTTTTTGGTATTTTGTCTTGCTATATTTCTTCTGATTTTTTCAATTACAATGTATTTACCAACTCAAATGCTAATGCGCCTTTATTTTATAAAATATCAGGAACATGGTCTAATCATGAGGGCAGTTTGTTATTATGGTGTTGGATCCTAAGTTTCTATGGATTTTTTTTGGGTCATCGGGTTCGACCCTGCAATGTTTCAAAACGAGGGCGCAGCAAAAATCTCTTTTTTTTTCGCAGACCGCTTGTGGCTTTTCGCTCCGCTTCCTTCATAAAAAAAGAGAATAAACAATTCAGACATCATTTGTTGCAGAACCTGTTTGGCACCATAAATCATAAAAGCTCCCTCGAGAGCCAATCCCAAGCGGCGCCCTCAGGTATCGTTCAAGAGCTCTCGCATAAAAGGTTAAAAGATGGTGTAAATGCAGAAGAAAATAAAAGGCCCATAAGGCTTAAAAAAGGGAAAGAGTTGAAAAAAAAAAAATCTAGATTTTTTTTTTTGCTTTACGCTTTATGTAACAATTTAGATTTTTTCTTTTTGGCACAAAATGCAAATAATAAAGTTTCCTTTATTGATGAACGGCGAATTTATATGGGCATTGCTCTATTTTTTTCGATTTTCTTATTAGCAAGTTCCAATCCTTTTGTTCGAATTTCATTTGTTTGTACTAAATCACTTGCAGAATTAAATCCTGTTTTACAAGATCCTATATTAGCTATACATCCTCCCTGCATTTATGCAGGATATGTCGCCAGTGCTATCGGTTTTTGCTTATGTCTAGCCAAAATAATGAATGGTATCTCTGCACTCTATTTGCCAATGCGAAGGGAAAGCAAGGCCGAAATTTTTGATGCTTTCTTTCGCATAACAAATAAGCTGATTACTCAGGAGAATGCAAAGAAAATTCTAAAAAATGTATTTGAAAATACCTGTTCTCTTTATCCCAGTTTTGCTTTCATCTTGCTACGCAATAGAAGCCTGCTTGGGCTTCGGCACTTGGTGTCGCCTTCTTCGCTTTGGTCAAAAGAGCGGCTGAATCTTACAAAGAGCCAGTGGACTAAGCGTGTTGTTCATAAAGCAAATACTGCGTTTTTGTATTTTGGTTGGACCCGTAGCGCGAATAAAGTGGTCTCTGGCCCACAATACCATGGGTGGAAACAAATTCAAATTTGGATCTTGACATGCTGGTGTTTTTTAACTGTAGGCATATTGCTAGGAAGTTGGTGGGCTTATCATGAATTAGGGTGGGGGGGTTGGTGGTTTTGGGATCCTGTAGAAAATGCTTCTTTTATGCCTTGGCTATTAGCTACAGCTTGTATTCATTCAGTAATTTTCCCTAAATTGAATTATTGGACTTTGTTTCTTAATATGGTCACTTTTCTATGTCGTGTTTTAGGAACTTTTTTCGTACGTTCTGGATTGCTAACTTCTGTTCATAGTTTTGCTACAGATTCTACACGAGGAATCTTTTTATGGTTTTTCTTCCTCAACATTACTAGCATATCTTTGATGTTTTTTTTCCAAATGAAGCGGCAATCAAGTACTAGGCTAGTTGGTGCATTCTCTGATTTATCATTGAATCAAAGCCTGAGGACCCCAAAACCCGTAAACCGGATCTTATGGTATTCGCGGCGAAGTACTCTATTCGTGCACTTGCGTCAATTTACTCGTTTATCAAAGCTGATGGAGGACGAAGAAGGCCATGACAAACTAATTGGATACAAAGCAAGTAAAATACATAAAGAAAAAAAGCTCTTTTTTTGGGCCAAAGAGAGAAAAAGCTAGCAACATTTCGAATCCACACGCTGAAACCTTTGGCTTTTCTGTCATTTGTTATGCGAAGGCTCCGCGCCTTCCAGGAGCTATGGCTACAGAAGTAGCGTACCGGGGGCGCAAAGCCTTCGCCGAAGGCCGAAGAAGAGAAGCCTTCGGCCCTCATTTTTTTGTTTCAATTTTGAGTTTTTTTATCTTGTATTCTTTTCTTCTTTAAAGCAAAATCCTAAAAACAAATAGAGCAGATGGTCCAACTACAGAACTTTTTTTTTTTTCTTATGTTTATGGTTGTGCTTTGTGGTACGGCAGCACCCATACTATTTCAATGGTTGGTAAGTAGAGATGTTCCCACAGGTGCTCCTTTTTCTCATGGTACTATAATACCTATTTTTACCTCTTTATTATTGCTTCTAGTTCATGTACATTCCAGGGGATTCATACGCTCTATGGAGAAAACAGAAAGGATAGTTTTGGTAAAAGCAAAACGCATTTTATTACTCAACATAATTGAAAAAAGCTCCCCAAAAACTAGAGCTAAAAATGCATTTTTTTTCTTCTTTTTTTTTTTTTCGAATTTTTTTATTTTTAAATTTATGGGAGACTTGTCATATTTAGAATCTTTCTGTAGTGTACTTTGTTTTTTATTATTTTGTACATTTTTTTTATCATTTAAATATAGGCGCGATACGTGGGCAAACGAGGAGCGTAGGCTTGGAATGGAAGAGAAAAGAAAACCGCGTAAGCGGGCACAGAGAAGAAAGCGCCAAGCGCTTTGTTGGCCTGACAGAAAAAAGAAACAAAGAAATAAAAAGAAAGAAAACTTTTCCTTTTTATTTCTTTCAAATAAATCCAAAATATTTTTGATTTATTTGCTGCAATTTTCAAAAACCTTCGGCTTCAACGAGAAAAGCAAAATTTTGGCTTTTTATTCTCTGCTTGCTTTTTTGCAAGCTTATTCTTTCGTCCTTGAAAATATTTGGAATAGATTTTTTATTGTTCGCGCCTTACCGAAAAGACTGATGGATGTTGGTCATGACTTTCGAAAAGTTCCCATGACTATGAAAATTTCACATGGAGGAGTTTGCATCTTTATTATGGGTGTTATTCTGTCGTGCGACCCGGCAGCCTATGCGCGACCATCTCGTGTTTAAGCTCACGCCATGTGGGCGTGAACTCTGGTTGAATTCGGGTTCTAAATCCCGCCGCTGAGATGCTCAGTCGACTCTTGAACCTTGATAGGAAGACGGCTTCTTCTCAAATTAGTGCAAGAGGTTCAAGGACTTAGGATGAACTTAATGTGAATGGGTATAAGCTTCGCTGCTCAAAAACACCCAGTATTGACCACACTGAGAGACTTGCCAATGGCAAAAAAGGCCGCGGGTAACGCTAGTTGGCAAAATGGCGTTAAGCATTCCTAACAATACGGAAAAAGAGGTCGTGATGATATTCATCTACGTTCGTACTGTTCCTCGTGGAGTAAATCTCACATCCAAAAATCTAACCAGGGAACGGAATAATTCCCATTAAGTTCCAGTAAAACTGGCAGGCCAGCCGGGCCGTAAGCTAGTGGGAACAGGATTCTTCCGAAAAGACAAGACCTTCGGGGCAAACGCTCACTTTGCTCGCGTTAGTAAAGTAAATCTCGAAGTGCCAGGCCGACGCGGGGACTCAGGGCGCAGCATAACGAATGGTGGAGAGTTCATATAAGCAGAATAAACAGCAAAAAAGATTTTTAGGCGAATGTTATGGAAATTTCCGCTTTATTATTCATTTATTATGAAGTTTTCAGGTTCCCCTTGAGAAGAGCCGTATGAGGCCGTAGGCTCACGTACGGTTCGGAAGCCAAGCCCCTGCGGTGATGCTGTGGCTTAGGTTAACCAACACAAAAAAGAGACAGTTTACTTCATTATTGCCTTTAGGTTCTGAACTACATATAGGAAGAGAGCATTGTTGTTTGCGAGGTATTGATCAATTACATGGACCCACCTTTCATTCCATTTGTGGTAATTTGATTATCTATAAACCGTCCTTAAAAAATCCATTCATTTTTGATTATGATGAATCACTTCGTGCCATAATCGACTTGTTGCCACTTGCTGCGCTTTCGTACCAGAATGAAAAAGTTGAAAAAAAATATATATATTTTTTTTCAACTTTTTTCCATGGTGACAGATCATGGAAAAATCGCGAACATCATAGTTTCCCACTTTGCTTGACTGTGTTCCCAGAAAAAAGATTTTCTTTTTCTAATCGAGAAACAAGCACTACCAAAGTGGCTATACATAGTAATCTTTTTACGGATCTATATGCTTTAATTGGAACTGGAAGTTTTGAAACAGGCTGGTATATTACCATAATGAAACTACCTTTCATTTTCTGTATTTGGATAGGCTTTATTTTGGCTTCATTAGGAGGCTTGTGTAGTTTTCTACGTCAGCTGGCTTTATATAGATTGGATTGGAATTGAAAAAAAAATATATATATATTTTTTGTATAAAATAAAAAATTACATAAATCTGGAGTAAAAGGATTCGAACCTTTGCCTGTCGGTATCAAAAACCGAAGCCTTTCCACTTGGCTATACTCCAAAAAATCTACCTACGGCCTTTTTTTCGAAGCTTGTAAAGTGCTACGCACCCGCCTAAAACAAAAACGAAATAACTTCCCACTCTGCCAATGGCTCATACCAGAACAACGTAGGGGCGCTTAATTTGCTTAGGTTCTCTTACAATATACAATATTTTTTGATAATCAAATTATTCATCTATATCGTGAATGAAGGACCTATAACTTTAAGCCTGAGCTGTTTTCTTATGCATACATAATAAATAAATAGAGCACATAATAGTTTAGAATCTGATTTATGAATTGAGCACACTTCTTATGAATAAACGTATATTCTTTTTTCGCCAATTAAGCAGCATGGCTTCTCTCCTAATTTTCAAAAACAGTTTGATCACGACTGGTGTTCGATCCACGGGGCAAGAGTACAAATACTATGCGAGGTGAAAGATCCATTGATTTACAAATTTATGATAGAATACTAAATTTCCTAATAGTAGTTATACCTTTTTTTTGTCAAATGTCGTATGAATTTAGGTGAGGGCCGCAGCCATAAATCTTTAATAAAAAAATTCAAAACATCATAGGGATTTATATCTATAGATCAAGCAATCTGATTACACTTAATCTTGATATGGGTCTTAAACCTAACCACTCAAATTACTAAGCCTGTTTTTAGGCGTTAGATACACAAAAATAACCGCAGTGATTAGAGGATAGTGCGATCACTGCGGTCCCTTCCGCACAAATAGGTTAGGATTAGAAAATGCATGTCATATTAATATCAAATATATCACAATGATATATTTAGGAAATAATAATGCTAAACAAATAGTTGTTTCTGGAGCCTCGTAACTTCCGCTGGGAATAATCATAATTTAAGGAAAGATAAGTTTCTGGAAATTCTCGTCATAGCCTTATGTTTTGCGATAAGGGCAGAGTTTAGGGTTAGCTTTAAGCTTATATTACCTAGGAAAAATCGTGGACTCATTATGTTATTTTATCGTCGTCACTTCATAATATTGTCATACTTGACGCTTACTGTGGATTGGGCACCTTTATTCTTCATTTCTATTTGGTTGATCTGCGCGTAAATTTGTGGTCACTTCGTTATTCAACTTCCATTAGTCGAATATGCCGGGTGCAGCTCGACAATCTACCATAGCTGGTGGCATACTATCTCAAGAAGCAGTATTAACTAAGAAACAGTAATTATATAGTAGGCTAGCCGAACGACTAAAGGCCTGGTGATCGCAGAACTTGAAGTTCCGACTTGTACGGATAGAGGGACTCGAACCCCCACAAACATTATAGTCACCAGAACCTAAACCTGGCATGTCTACCAATTCCATCATATCCGCCAAAATTTGATTTAATCTGTGGAAATTTTTTTTTCTTTTCTTTAGTTATTAGACTCTCTTAATGGCCTCAATACCATTTCAGATGGTAGCTCAAGGGCCCATGGATTGCCAGATTTTTTATTACTGATCGATTAATCACAGTCACATGAATGGGTCAAAGGCCCTCTCGTCAAACTAGAATTGAACTTACACCATCATATTTGGCCTAACCCTGTAGGTTAGGTCGTGTTTTATGGTTTCTGAGTCGTGCCTATAGATAAAGTTATTTCTCATGCTTCGTCACTGTAAAAATAAACTAAACTAGATTTGCTTATTAATGATCCATAAGTCATATTGTTTTTTGCGTTTGCGGGTGTACTATCTAAGCATCGTATCTTTTTGACTGCGTCGAAAGAAAAAGGGCGAAGCGGGTCTTTGCTTTCGCGCAGTCAATCACTAGTGCCGGTAGTTTATCTTGTAGGTCATTTGATTGGTATACTGGCGATTTTATTATGTTATTTTTTATTGTCGTCTTTGTTATATTGTGGTTGAGCGCGTGATGTACAAAAACATGCAAATTTTTGATTTACCCAATACTATACAGATTATGACATCTATATATTTCGGTCCAGTGCACTGTGGCGCGTTTTGCAACATGGCTCAATGTTGCGCCTCGAGCTAAGCCACAGCACGATACGCGCTGTCCCGCTGAGTAAAAATCTCCTCAAGCTCTTCAGGGTACTGCCCTATTTTCTGGCTACCAAGCACAGAGCCACCAGTTCAAGATCATTACTTTTTCTTGAATGAATCATCATAAATAATGATTATATATTTTTTTTCATAAAGAGAATATCTTGTTTTTTGCTTGATTCTGCAAAATAATTACACAACGTTAAGATCTGTAAAGGTTACATGCTATTTTGTTTTAAAAAAGGTTAACTAATTACCCTACTTACGGATGGAGAGGGATTCGAACCCCCGGTATTCTCAATACTTCGGTTTTCAAGACCGATTCTTTCAACCGCTCAGACATCCATCCTTATCTTAATAAGATCATCGGCTCAAAAGAACCAATAATCAACCTAATATTAATTTGCTATGTAAATGGAGATTGAAAAAAAAAAGCGAGAAGAAATAAAAAAAAATTTTAGGCGGATATAGATTAAAGGTAAATTATCTGCCTTCCAAGCAGGAGATATGGGTTCGATTCCCGTTATCCGCAATGGCTAAAAAAACAAATGAAACTTCATATGCCTGCATCAAGATTTAAAACTTGTCGTCAAATTTCGGAAAATGTTTGGCAGACCAAAAAACTTACTCAAAAACAAAAAGCCATTATTTTGAAGCTTCGAAAAAAAACAAATAAAAAACAATCTGACTTTTCCAAAGAATTACAAACTATACAAAAGTTGTCCCTTTTTTATGGAAAATTACCCATTAAAAAGATGCGAAGGTCTAAAACGCAGACTTATCTAGATAAAAAAAACAGTTTGTTATTCGATATAGAACGAAGATTAGACGTTATTCTGGTTCGTCTTAATTTCTGTTTAAGCATTTGTCAAGCAAGGCAGCTAATAAGTCATAAAAAAATTTGTGTCAATTATAAAATGGTCAATATTCCTGGTTTTCAATTATCCAAGGGTGATCTTATATCTATCCAAGATAATTTTCTATATTTCATTAGATCAAAAATAAGACAAAATTTTCAGAGTAATCGAATATGGAGAATAAAACCTACTCATTTGGAGGTTAATTATAAAACATTAAAAGCCGTGGTATTATATGAACCTCAACAAATACAATTCCCTTATAGCATAGATCTAGACCTTCTTGATTAAAGCAGGAACGTATGTAAATTATTTATTGGCAGAGCGATAACAGAGTTAATCTCTCGTAGATGGTGAAAATATTCCGGGAATCTTTTGATTTTTTTGAAGCATTTTTGGCTCTTTGCTATAGACATAAAGACAATACTACAATTGCGCAAAAAAAGAAAGTAAAGCTCGTATGCCCGGGCAGACGGAGCATTCGTTTTATGCTCTATGAGCTTTTTTCTTGGCCTCGTATTATCTTTCTGTGTCTTCGAGGCTAAAGACGGAAAAATAAGCGGGGAATTAAGTCCGCTTTGTAGTGTGGAGTGAAAAATACTTTTGTTTGCTGCGCCCTGGCTAGTTTTGTAACAGTTATAAGCGAGCCTAGTCTCATATCATATCGAATTGGCGAAGACTATGGCATAGTGGGCGTCGCAGCTCCATTTCGGCGAAGCGCTTATTTGTTGCTCGATGGCGTCGTCACGGTCGCTTTGCTCTGCTTGGCCGGATCCAAATCGACCATAAAGCATCTAGGGTGGGGTGGGGGAGGGCAGCGCGAACAAAAGCTATTGGGCTTCTGCGCGTCCTCTTCCCGCATCGGCAAGGAAAAAAGAAAGGTAGCCAAGAAGGAATGGATAAATGGTTAAAGCTTCATGCATAGCAGCAGGCAAAATTAGGCCAAAGATCAAAAAAAATCTATCTAGATTTTTGTTTTTTGTTGCGCTCCGCGGCCTGGCCCCTGGCCATGGCCCAATTTCGGTTAAAGGACTCGTTGCTTCTTATAAACTTGTATAATCAATGCGTAAAAAATGGTCAACTCTATTATACAATAAATAAGTAAACAAGCGACAATTTGACACCAGATATCTGGAGGTGTTAAAAAAGCTGCTGTAAAAATCGAAAGAACCATAAAAAAACGACGATTTTTACAGCAGCTTTTCACAAAAATTCCTTTTGATTCTAGCAAAAAAATCACAAGTACCTGTACTTGAGAGCATATTGATGAAATAAACAAAATACGAACAGTTAATAAAATATAGTCAAAAATCTTAGGTTGTAACTTTATTATAAGCAGATTAGTTGATGTTTTATTTAATTCATATAAAAAGTGCCAAACATTGGGAACTATTCCAACAAAAGTGGCAAAAAAAAACAAGAAGAAGCAAAAACCACTTAAGTAAAAGAATTTGTTGTATTTTTTTCTTTGTTCTTTATAACAACTAGGAATCAAAAAACACCAGATTTGATAACTTAGAAAAGAAAAGAAAAAATAAAAGCATGATATTAAAGAAATAGTAACATACGTGCTTAAGGCCTCCGTTAATTGTGTACAAATAAAACCCGAATAGGAGAGAATAAGAAAGGATTTCGCTGACAAAAAAAACAAATCTTCTGAAAACCAATAACACGTAAACCATGTTAAACTGAAGCAAATAAATATCCAAAAAAAACGAATTCTAGCTTCTTTCAGAATAGTTTTAAATAAAAAATTCGTGATATTTCCTTGTGTGTTAAACCTAATAAGGGCGAAAAAAACGTTGGGTTGGCTTTTACTGCGCCCGGCAAAGTGCGCAATCAATCGTAAGGCCCTACCAAGATTTTATTTTCATCTCATTAGTAGTTAAGGGTTCGCCTCTAGAATTTTACTACATTTAAGGGTACTCATTCATCATAATGCAATTACTATGTACTAAAGCCGTATTACAGCCGAGCATTTTTTTTCTATTTCATTGAGTAAAAGGCATGGCATAGAGCGCATATAGCCACGGGAATCTATGGCGAAATCATATTTTTTTTTGCTTTATGTATGACTTATTTCTGGTGCTATTTTCACGCTGCGCGCCCTTTATTCGTCATACGAAGACAGCTTTTTTCTTTGTAGTTCACGAATGAATGAAGGTTAGTTTTGTACTGCATTCTTAGCTCAGTTGGATAGAGCAACAACCTTCTAAGTTGAAGGTCACAGGTTCAAATCCTGTAGGATGCTTAAAGAAAGTGCATAATGAATGAATCAATAATATATACCAACGGTACATGCATCTATCGATTAGTTCAAACCCATTAAAGGTTCCATACCATACATACATACACGCGCGGATTGACCGATTTCTAATAGAAATAAATAATTTTTTCTTTATTTTGGGGGAGAGTGGCCGAGTGGTTAAAAGCGACAGACTGTAAATCTGTTGAAGGTTTTCTACGTAGGTTCGAATCCTGCCTCTCCCATATACTCCGTATTTGAAGAATAGAGACGAAGCACTTGTTTTTGTGCTTATCCCTTCATGCAATTAAATAGAGTGGAACTTTCTCAGAAACATATTGAATGCTTTGGTATTCGAGCCCTCTCCGAACCGTACGAGATAGTCGCCCATCATACGGCTCTCTAATTCAACCTCTATTCGGATTTGTCTTTGTCGTTAGATTTTGGCTTGTTTTTTTAGTGACCGATCTCTAAGTGGCTTAAGTACCATAAAGCAACTTGCTTTTTCATTATGACGATCATGAGGAATTCTAGCGAGAAAAAATAACATAAAAAAAAATGCATTTTCATTATCTCCTGCGAGCTCGTCCTTAATACTCTGAACATGGTGCATTCTCTTCAGATTTCCAATATAATGAAGGAAGCACGAAGAGCAGTTACGCAGCGTTTTAGTCATCAAGCAAGTGATGTCATAGAATTCTCGATAGCAGAATTTACTCTGTAGTTTAGAACGTATGAAACGAATTTTAAATAGTCAAGGTAGGGCTTTTGACAAGGACGCCACTAAGCTGGCATTGAAGACAGTATGGTTTTTAGTATATCCCTTTTTCGGTTTTCTATTTTGCGTGGAGTACCTCTTCCACTCATAGATTGTTTGCATGCTTCCATCTGGGTGTCCGTGATACCGCAAAAAAAAATACATATATATCTATTTTTTTTTTTGCTTATGAAAGTAGGTCTTCAAAAAGGCGTTTTCCATTTTCGGCTTCTTATTCTGCCTTGTCCGCAGAGCAAATGGCAGCATGTAGATTCGTTTTGTACTGAATTTTTTTCGATTACTGTGCTTCGTTTAGGGCTCCCAGTTTCGGTTCCATCAATGGTCTCCTTTTGTCCGATATTGGTGTCATCGATTCAGGTCCCGCTGCCCTAATTGGACATAAAGCATTATTCATGAGTCCAGGTTGCCCACGATGTTTTGCAGATTTGAATAGGTTTCCTTAGCTTTGCGAAAGCGGAAAATCCAAAAGTCCATTAAAAGAGCGACAGCGCCCTAAATTGCTTTTCTCTTTATTTTTAGACAAATCCCATTTGAAAGCCATAGGGGCTTCGCTAGAAGACGTGGTTGAATATGGTCTGCTAAGGTACAGCAGACGGTTAGGCCCCTTCCCTTTTGTTAGCAGTTTTAGCGAAAAAAATCTTTTTACTACGTACGGCTCAGGCGGGTACTATGGGCCCTCTGACTTCCACTTCGGTCAGCTGGACGAAAGCGGATTTCACCGGTGTTGCCTACAGTTTTTTGCTAATTTTAATTCAAGGCCATTTTGCGTTGAGATGTCGTTCAGTCTTTTGTCCCCATTACTTTGGGTAATCTGCTCCCTCGTGCAGGCTCTGTAATATTCCGCCCGCAGGGTTTCTTTTTCCATTCTGGTCTTACCATAATTTATTGATGGCAGACTGAGAGCTTGACAGCGCGCACTCGTGTGCATTACCACAAGGAGTTCCTCGTGATTAACTGCAGGTCCAGTTTGACCGAAAGAGACTTTGATTTGCCAGAGCAGGGGCTCATCTCATACAAGAGCAGGCTAGCGTAGTGGTCTTGGGTTGTTTGAGCTAGAATCATTCGTTTGCTTTGTGAACCGACATACTCTAACATCATGAGGTCTTCCTTGTTTTTTCTTCCAACTACGTTTTTAGAGCATGCTGTGGTTCCCACCCGTTTACACGGTGGTTGGGTAAGCTCTATGCCTGGCACGCGGAATAGGGCCTCGCGTGGTTTGCTATATGGCTGCTAGCGCAAAACTGCGAATAATTTCCATATGGCTAAACAATGACTGTAGGCGACGCGAACGGTCGCCCTAAATTCCACTGCAATAGTCCCACGAATTCGAAAAGTTATAACCAGAATGGCCAGCCCAATAGCGGATTCCGCAGCTGCCACCGTTAAAACAAATAAAGCAAATAATTGACCCATCATATCATCTAAATAAACCGAAAATACCAAAAAGTTTAAATCGACCGCAAGTAACATTAACTCAATTGACATTAACATAATAAGGATATTTTTTCTATTCAAGAAAATTCCCCAAATACCTAAGAGAAAAAGAATCATAGAAAATGTTAAATATTTTACTAGATCCATAATAAGAGTCTTTTTTTCGAAAGCCAACTCGGTTTCAAGCCAAGCACATGCCGGTTCCTTAGCCAATAAGTACTGCTTTGCCCTTTTTTTCATGGCAAGGGCAATAGAAACCAGAACAAGCACATAGAGGACAATGGAAAAAAGCATCATTAGTAACCATTTAATTACTTACTAACTTCATCCATGACACGGCCTCTACTAGCACCAGAAAAAAAATCTATATAGATTTTTTTTGCTGCGCTCTCCGCGCTTATCTTTGCTTTCTAGCACTATCTGAATCTCTAAATGATTAGAAAGTTTTTTTAAAAAACAAAAAACAAAAAAACATATTTGATAATTATTAAACAAAATACTCTGAAAAGAATCAAGATCCAATTTCGTGTTATTTCATGGTGAACATAATCTGTCAGAATTTCTTCAATTCCCACATGAATATGCCAGAATAACAAAATATTTAACAGAATCAAACATGTGGGAATAGAAACATTTGATATAAGAATGGTTGGAATTAGAGAAGCGGCAGTCATTCTTTGAAGAAGCCAATGCCCCAAGGTTTCTCTATGAGCTTTCATTGCTTTTTACCTTTTCTTTGAGAGTAAAAGGAAACTGGCCTTTTTGGTCCGGCCCCTTCTTGTAGAAGCGTATGTGACAATTGTCCATCATACGGCTCTGCCTATCTAAAAAGTATCCTATCGGCCGAAATAGTACAGATTGTAGGCTTGTCTTAGTTAAGCCTTCGCAAGATAAAGTCGATCTGATTGCGAGGCATCGCTGAGCTATCAGGGAAAAAAGGTCTATATATATATAGACCTTTTTTTTCGGGGTTATCGTATTTCGCGTTTATGAGAAATAGAATCGGATAATATTTGATACAGCTACAAAAGCTGCACAGAATAACATAATAATTCCGGAAGTATATACTTTGGATAATTCTAGAAAAAAACCTAAATCCCACAATAAATGACGAATTCCATTACTCATATGATAGCACAAAGCCAATAAACTGAAATTGACTACGCTTAAGATCAACCAATAGAAATAGAAAGTGAAGAAAAAAGCGTACCGGTAAAGATAATAAAAAGTAAGGTTAAGATCGCCTATTTTTAAGAAAAGAATACTAAAAAAAAGCATAATGGATAGAGTCAAACTTCGGTAGGAAGTTATGATTAACTCCTGCCTTCTAAGTGCTCTCCGAACCGTACGTGATAGTCTCCCATCATACGGCTCACTAACTCTCCTGATTTAAATTGAACTCATAGGAGACGGGCTCCATTGACTGCGGCTCGTTGGGTGCCTGCCCTTCCCGGTTACTGATTGGATTATTAATGGCATTGGATGTATCATCATATATAATGTATTAACATCTTGATGTTAATAGGGCGCAACAAAAAATAGATATATTTGCCGTTTTCTTTTTTGAGTTTTGAAGAGTAAAACCTGCCAGACTAGGCAGGTGCATAGACCCCTTCGCCTTTTATTCAATCCACAAGTTTCCTGTTTACACGATTCTTTTAGGATCAGGCAGGTACTATGGGTCCTCTGACTTCCAACTCAAATCATAGTGTATGGTTGGATCTCGCCGATATCACCTGTGAGCTATAGCGCTTGAGATGTCGTTTAGTTCTCTGTCCCCATTACTTTGGGTAATCTGCTTCCATGCGTAAAAATATATCTATTTTTCTTTCGTCCTTACCGTTCTTAGCCGCCAGCAGACTGAAAGCATAACAGTGTTCGTTCGTGCGATTCCTTGCGTGCATTTTTTTTGCACTAGTTCGCCGTAGAGTAGGCTGACCCGAAAAGAACTGCGATTCTGTTTTATCATCTCATGCTAAATGAAATCTATATATATATTTATATATAGATTTCATTTGGCAAGCGCCAGCGGACTCGCGGAGGATTCTTGAGTAGGCCGATAACCTAGCCGACGAATATCTCCTTTATCGCTGCTTCTGTGGCATGCTTCCTTTTTCTTGCTATTGGGTAAGCCCTGAGCCCCTCGAGCAGTAGCGCCTTTGTTGTAATCACAAGTAATCTAACGGCCGCCCCTAAGAAAGCCCCAGAAATTCTATGAAAAATAGAAAGAGTAGAAGTAAGCTGTGGCTTATAAATGGTAAGATGAGGTGATAACGGTCGATTGATTTTCATGTTTTTAGTTGACTTTGATTCTGACTCAAGGTGACAGGATTTGAACCTATGACCCTCTGTACCCAAAACAGATGCGCTACCAGACTGCGCTACACCTTGGCTGATGTTCCTCAATGAATATTTGATAAATGCTTAAATTGTTATTGAACAACATACAAAAAGAACTAAAACTAATAAAAAAAACTATATTTTTAACGCCACTGAAAAAAAGCACTACCATCTTGTTCAGTTTCTCTTTTGCTTGAAACTATTTTTTTGGTAGACGTTTAGTTTATGATCGTTTCAGCCCTTTAATGCTTGCTCTAGAC